GGTTTACTCTTCCTTTTCGATGCCCGTGGAACTACTGTCAATGGTTTACTTCTTGGGAATGTTAAAAAAAAGATTACTACGTGATTTTTTGAATATGCCTATATCTATCGCTTTTGCTTCATTGATTTGATTCTCTCAATAGATACCGAGATTCATATTGGAAATCAAAAATATAGTAATTCAAACTATAAGACATAGGAGTAATTCAGATTGATCAGAACAAATAGATATAGCAAATAAATGGAATTGGATGCTATGTCAATCCCATATATGGAATTGATATTCGCATATATCAAGATAATATTGTAGATTGATATATAGATCCATATCAAATGCAGCCTCTATCTTTATTTTATTCCCTTTATTTTATTCCAGGGGGCAGCTTTATAACAAGAATCTAACTAATAAATAGTATGGTAGAAAGATTCATCTATTTCTTTCTACCATACTATCTATCTATTAGAATACTGCCGATTCTAGTCCACTCATTTCATTTAAGACATGAAATTGGAATCTTTTTCATTTTATTTCGTCAATTTTGGCTAAGAACTCAGAAGTCAAGTTTCATTCAAATTAGTTAATAATTAATCGTTTTGACTGACTGTTTTTACATAAATGATAAGTAGAAAAGCGGTAGGAACTAGAATAAATAGTGCAGTAGCAATAAATGCAAGAATATTTACTTCCATAATCTCATCGGTTTTTTACTTCGCAATAACTCGGGATTTAATCCCATAGAGATGATAAATCTTTGGCCTGTAAATTCAATGAATGAATATTACCTCTCGATGATCTTGAATCAGATCAATATCATGAATAACAATATCTGAACTATCAAATAAATTCGTCGTCGAGAATTGAATAGTATAACATAGGAAGTTCTTTTATCCATACCGCCCCAAACTTGGATTGCTGACCTAACCCAAAATTCCTTTATTTATTTATCATTTTTTATTATCTGTTCTTTTTTTCTCTCTAATCTATCTAGTTCCTTCTTGTACAATCATCTGATGAAGTCTCATCAAATAGCTCTTCCACTTCCAGTGGTCACATAGTTACAAACCCAAACAAACAATAAAAGCTAAATGGAAAAAGAAAGGAGTTTAGAACGAAACTATTTTTGACTTGGAAGACAAAGAAGTGTGATAAAGATGAGACCGTATAAAATGAATATTCATCAAATTTACTATTTTCCGATTTGTTCTTTCGTCGATGGGGCCTTAAAACAAAATGAAAAATAGGAAAAATGATTCATTCGCCTTTCTAAGAGGAGTAGGATCTTTGGTTGATCTGTCCTTCCCCCTCCTTTCTTCGTAGATTATTAGCCCCGGGACACCTATACCAAAAGCTCAGTGTGCAATTTGCATGAAATCTATTTTGCAACTTCAAACTAGTAAGTCAGGTTCCATAAATCCGTAGCCAGAAAAATAAATTGTTTTTTTTTTGTTTTTTCTGGAAAGTATTTTCTTATATTCAATTTTGTATTGGACAAGAAAGGAATTCCTTTTGTGTATGCGCGCCTCAAAAAAGTATAGTACTCGATTCCATTACATGCATCGGGGGCAATCGAAAAAGCCAGCATTTCTTGGAATACTGACTATAATGCTACCAATAATTGTACTAATCCAACCGCATATGTCTTTCTCCTACCAAAAGGAAAGAAAAAAGAAATAAGGATTTCCCCTTTGCTTTGACAATGGAATTCTTCCCCCGGTCCCCTTCAGAAAAAGGGAGAGATTTTTTGATATATTTATTGGATCCGTCGGGACTGACGGGGCTCGAACCCGCAGCTTCCGCCTTGACAGGGCGGTGCTCTGACCAATTGAACTACAATCCCAGGGAAATACGGGATCTAGCAGAAAATTTGATTCTTTTTTATCTCCGGATCGGGTATTTCTGAAGTACAAAGGGAGTTATATCATCTCATGGCGGATTGGCGAATTATTGGGCCGAGCTGGATTTGAACCAGCGTAGACATATTGCCAACGAATTTACAGTCCGTCCCCATTAACCGCTCGGGCATCGACCCAGGAAGAATCAATTTTCGACTTATTGGTAATCCATGATCAATTTCCTTTCGTAGTACCCTACCCCCAGGGGAATTCGAATCCCCGCTGCCTCCTTGAAAGAGAGATGTCCTAAACCACTAGACGATGGGGGCCCGCTTGACCAACGGCCATCATACTATGATCATAGTATGATCCGTTTTTTGAAATTGTCAATATAATCAAATGATTCTAGCCGAGGGATCTTTCCCCCTTTCAGAATTGCATAGAATTGTTTTTTATTCGTCATTGACGAATTATTCATTAGAATCGACATTAGAAATCTAGTAGTAGTATTTTTTTTTTTTTTGAATTATTTCAATTGAATTTATTTCTATTCGAGTCGGTCTTGAAACAATTCATTGCATTTTCTCCTAGACTTCCTAGGTAAATCCATTTTATTATTCAACAATGAGCCACTAGACACTATGTATCTACTGCACGTACTTAATGCA